CTGATTACCAATAAGGTCCGAAAGGCGAGCAGCTTCTGGAATACGAGAGATAACCCAAAAACTGTAGTCGACTGGCCGGGATAAGGGGCCATTCGTAAGCCAAGGATGATGCCAAAACGGACCTCCGTCTCCAATTTGATAGCGAATTGCATCCATTACATCATCTCTTCTTAGGATAATATACCAAGACCGAATCAGAGTCTTTAGGCCTGTCCACCTGCCAAAGAGAATTCCGGCGAAGATATTTCCTCTTAACCCAAGACGACCAGAGAGGCTTATTCCGGGTATAAGATCGAGACTATGAAACTCTCTTTGTAGCAGTAGGAGAATGGAATCTTTGAGGAAAGCTTTAAGTTATCTTTCGGCTTCCCCTGCTTTTGACTTTCAGCTTTCTCTTCTGGGGAAAGTCCCCAGGGCTGTCTATAGCTCCTGTTAAAGAAGAGCTAGCGGAATGTATAGAATCGGCTTCTTGAGGAGATAAGTCTTATACTAAGCCAAGGAAGAGATTTAGAAATCTAGCAGTCATTGAGACAAAGACTTAGCGCAGGAGTAGGAGTAGGATCAGGAGGCTTAGGCACCTAAGGGGCGTAGCGTTCGTTACCCCGCGCGAAGGGATAGAGGAAGCCTGTGTCTAATATCTAGTAAGGGAAGGAACTTCTTATGTAAGAACTGAGCGAGATTAGTTTCTAACGGAAGTTGGAAAGCGGATAAAGAATGCATAATTTCGTACTAGAAGCTCTTTGATTACCGAAGGCGGGGAGCCTTCCACTCTCAGGCCTTATCCAAACTAATCAAAGAGAGTAGGCGGCACCCCCATCATCATCATAGTAGGGCGCCTTTACTTTGGAATTTCCTCACCCTTTCCATACAAAGGAGGCCGATCTTAACTCGCTCGGGGACTGATTCGCTAAGTCGTTAGAATGAGGGTCTTAGTGCATAGGAAAGCAGGAGGATCGGGAGCCGGGAAACCCGGTATCGAGCAAAGGTGGCTGCCTCCTTTCGAAGCGAAGGAGGGGCTAGAGATCTATCCAATCGAACTGGGAACTTGATTCTTTGAATTTGAAATAGAAATAAGAAAAGTATCCGATCAAGTCAAGTGCTAACCCACGCACAGAGAAGGAAAAAGGAGCTGCTATCGACAGAGAGAGGGCCGTGGGACTAGCGAAATAGACTGTTTGAAAGAAGGACGTTAAGCTGCTAGTGATAGAGATTGAATATCTACTGAGGAAGCGCTCTTAGGAAGAAAAAGAGGGGCTGGTGCTATATAGAATATGCATTGGATGACAGAGTTAGGGAGGAAAGGCAAAGGAAGGATTTGCCGCCTTCTTAGTTATATGGCCAGAACTTTCTTCCTCAGAACCCGATGCTAGGCCAAGTGCCTCAGCCTGCAGTTCCCGTTAGGAAGACTTGGCCAATCTAATTTTGAAAATGTATGGCCCTTGATTGCAGAGAATCAATAGGCCTAATAAAGCATTTCTTTCTCTCATCCAGCAAATAAGAAAGAAGACTAGTGACTAGTTTTAGCGTGGACCCAAGGTGACTTTAACCAGGAGTTCCTCAGAGACACAAAGAGTGCCGTTTTTCTAAGCGGCCCGATTGTGGTACTTCTAGTAGAAGTAGTAGTAGCAACAAACCTTAGTTCTTCGATCCCGACTCTCGTCCGAATGTAAGGCGCGGCGCTTTCCGGGGCGCTGAAGGAGGATACAAGTGGTCCACTCTCTCATCTACAACAGTGGATCAACCTGTTGTCCAAACTTCAAAGCCTTTTTACAAAATAAAGCGTGCTTGAAGGGGCTCCGCCTCGCGGAAGAATATTCAACTCAAGCGCTTTCGCTCTGCTGGAAACCTCTTTTGCCGGGCTCGGCCAGTTGCCTTTAACGATTTCTTCGGCAATGGCTCCCAATCGGGGTGCAGGCCACCGCCAAGCTGCTAAGATCACCGGAGCGGGTAATGGGACTGGGGGACGCGATGTGAGAAAGTGGAAAACCAGAGCATCTGCTTTCTAAGACGCCTTATCCCTATCCTACTTTCGGGATCTCCGCTCGGTTCTGCTAACATGCATTCTAAGCGGGACTTTTCGTCTGGTGGTATTTGCTCGAGCCCCCATTGGTACAACCGGCGGCTTGTTGCCTCCAGGAGTACGCAAATGGATGAGAAGCAGGAATTGTCCTTTTGTTTGGGTTCGCGTTCACCCGAATCAGACGTTTGGGCTGATTTCCAAAGCCTTGGAAGTAACTCCGATGTCTTCGATCCTCTCAAGCTCCAGCCCCTGAATCGAACAGTAGCTTTGCAGCATGTAGTTAGCGTTGTACTGCTACATCTCCTCTCTACCAACCAGAAGACCTCCAAACTCCAATCAACAACTTCCCTTTCTAATGGCTTTAACTGATCATATATGTCCCTGTCCATAGGAATCATCCTAAGGATAGACATACACCAGTCATGAGCCGGCCATGTACCAAGCTAAAGCTTTGCAACAAAGCAGAAGGAATGGAAAACGTCCCTCTCTGCCTGCACCCTCCACCTTAAAAGCCAACCCTCCCCTTAAAGAAAGACAGAGCATCTGTTCATCATCTGTAGTGGCATAGACATATGGACTGTGTGGTGGCCTGACATTTGGAATAACCAAACATCAACAGCTCGTGGAGAACCCATGCCTGATGACAAGAAGAGTCAGTGAATCAGCCAGATACTGCATAAGTTGACCATGGTGCACCCATGCGCTGTAGTCAGGAGAATCTTGTTAACTGGGGAAGACAAATTGTGTGACTACCTGGGGTGATGAGAGAACAGAGGCAAGCCACAGGCTGATGCCTCAGGAATACATAGGAAAGTTCCCTGGTCATTATAAATGCGGATCAGTAGGTGGTTACACCTAGGTGCAGACGTACACCAATTCTCGTGGGAGGGTTTAGAGCCAGTTAAGCTGGGTCATGAGCATTCAGCAGCAAGTTCAGTACACCAGCTGGCAGGAACAGCAGATCATCACGTAGTACTCCCCTCCTGTTTGAAGCCCCATGTGTGGTGCTCCCACCTCTCAGGGATTAACAACGACCGTACAAAGTCACGGCATCTGCTTAGGAAAATGAATTACGGTAGCCCCAACATCACAGTGGTAGGGCTGGGCGCTGTAAGGTGTAATGGCTCTTGGCGGTTGGTGGATGAATGAGTGCAGTTGGCACACCTGGCATCTTTTGCTGGACTGAAGCCGGAATCACGATGATCAAAGTCCAGATCCTTGCAAATGAGAACTGAGAAGAAGAGACAACGTCCTTCCTAAGTTCACTAATGAGGAAGCAAGACAGCTTGCGTGAATAACTCCCCATGTTTCTATTTTAAGCCTGTGCCCTTTGCTAGAGGCCATTGATCCTTTACCAATCATACAACTCAGAGGGTAGAGGAAGGTGGGGGCCGAAACCGGCTCATTTGCTGCTCTCGGCCAGGGAAGCCAATCATACCGTGGATCGATGTTGGGAACTTAACGGCAAAACCAGATGATCTTCTTCTCCGAAAGCAAAGGGACTTAAGCCCGCCAAGTCAGAAAAGCCAACTATTCCACCTGAGGTTTTCGAGGCAGCTAAGCATCGCCCTACTTTACTGGTGCGCCGAACGAGATTTCGAAGAATTCGCTCAATTCTACCCAGCAAAAGATCAAGATCCGATGTCTTTCTTCTCAAGAGAAAGAGACCCACTCGTACAATGCCGCAGGTATCTTCACACTTTCAAGTGGGCAAGAACCTCCCGGTTGGTTGACTAATTTGAGTTTCGAACCGCCAACAACTGACGACTTCTTATCTTTCAAACGATGTCGGTAATGTTTCAATTGCCTATGGCCAGTGTGAAACCTTCCTATTCAAGGAATGAATGATTCTCGCTTAGGGTTTGGAAAGTAAAGCAACATTGTGATTCAAATTACTATGATTCGTACCACCACTGCGGTAAGTGATCACATGGTGAAACCGACCTTTACCTTACCTGGAGTCACTTAAGTTTCTGGTAGTCGATGGAAGATTGGAAATGTGCCTAGATGCTTACGGTATTATGCCATGGAAAACCAGAGGCTGGCCCGTATGAATGGGGTACTCACTATAGGGTCGAAGACAAGAAGGCTGTGATTGGTGCAACAGTTTGTGCAATGCCTTTGTCTCCGCTTCCAAGGAGGTGGCCAATTTGATTGGGACTCTACATCGATTCTCCATGCCGCGCATATATCATGACGATGGCTACATACGGGGAGCAGTTGCGGTTCGGAATCAGGGAAACAGAAAGCAAGTGAGAAGACAAACTCTATATCTCTCTTTTTTGTGCGTGCCTTCTTGAAGGAGTGAAATCCCCCCTGCGGGAACCCCTGGCAGAATTGGAGCCGGGAAGGCCTCGCGTTTGGGTGAGAGATTGACAGTTAGGGATAGAGAGCGCGGAACGGGGCTTCAAGCATAAAACAATCCCGCCACCTAGGTACATTCCATGGCAACAGGACAGAAGGCTGTTTTGTCGCTGTTGTTAACCCCAGCCCATTCTGTCTCTAATAATCTCCAGGAAAGATCACTACGATTTCCGAACGAACCGAGGTGGGTGGGGAGAGTCGAGGCATGAAAGACTTTTCTGCGATCCGGTTATCGTGCTACGTATCAATCCACAGTGTTATCCACTGCTTCTCATCCGCCGTCTCTGTGGCCGCCAGCCTCTACCTCTCTCGATGGTTGAGTGGGTTTACCCGAAGAGAGATCCATTGAACCTTCCGAACAAGCTAAATCAATACAAACTGAACTGCCACTGGAAAACCATTTATATGAGCCGACTACCGCAAAATGAAGGAGGTTGCGGTGACTCAAGGCTGCACTGTTGTTATCGTGACAAAGAAGAAAAAAGATTCTATAGATTTAGTGAGCCTAGCTGCCCTTCCCGTAACTACCGAAAGTACCTGTCTAGCGTACGGGTAAAGAAGGAATTCTCGACCACTACCTCCACTCAGCTAGCAAACAGAAGGAATTCCTTTATGGAAACCGCTGACTAAAAAAAAGAAAACTAGTGCGCTAACGCACCATCTGTCAACTTTGTTTCCCATTTTGACAAGAAGAAGGGTACTTGGTTTGGTAAAGTGAAAATGAGGTGCTAGTCTCCGTTGATCACTTTCTTCATTGAAAATCCTACAAGGATGCAATT